ATTTTATATAAGATTTGTAAAATATGGTATATGCATGTCAATAATGATAAAGTAAAATTGGTTAAATTTTCTTAGTAACGTACTTTCATGAAAATGCATTTAATAAATGTTTAATAGGTGAATAAAGTATTAAATATTTATATATATATAAGGAATTTATTATATTATAATATATATTATTGTTATAAATATTGTAATATATCATATTTATTTAATAATAATATATTTAATATTTATATACCTAAAACTCGGATTAGAATCTTTGTGTATATAGTCTAAATCATTAATAGAGAGATATATAGTTAATATAAGAATTTACAAATGGAGAGAGAGTGATTTATTGTTATATAAAAATAAATAGTTGTATAAAGACTGATTTATCCATTATATAAAAATAAATGTATTATATAATAATATATTTATATTACTTAAATATTAAAATATTTATTATATAATAAATTATCTATTGTATAGTTTATTTAATTATTGTTATAATATTATAATAAAAATTATATTATAAATTATTTATTATATAATTTATTTAATTATTATTATAATATTCAGATAATAATTATAATATAAATTATTTATTATTTTATATATAAATCTAAAAAGGGGTAATTTCTAAGATTTGGTATTGTTATGTTATATGACGTGAATATCGATAATTACATTTATTATACATTTAATTTATTTAATTAAATTATAGTTTTAAAAATTTTTTTATACAACTATATATTTATATATAAAAAGTTATCAACCATATATTTTATATATATACACCCTAAAAGTTGGATAAGAATCTCTGTGTACACAGTCTATATCACTATAGAGAGATATAGAGATACACTCAGAATCACAAATAGCGAGAGAGTGATCTTCTCTTATACAAACATAAATAGCGCCCCTTAGAGAGATTTTTCCATTATATAAAAAAAAATGTGTTATATAATAATATATGTATATTAAATAAATATTTTAAATATATAATATATAAAAAGATTATATATAGTATAGTTTATATAATTACTGTGACAATATTTAAATCATAATTATATTATAAATTTTTTATTTTACAAATTTTTTTTTATTTTTTATAATTTTAAGAAAATATTTATAATATACATTTTTTTTTATATTATATATAAATATATAAGGGGAAAACTCTCAGATTGGTTTTGTTATGTTTTCTCACTCTCTCAGCGCTAAATTATTTTTTATACATTTTTTTTTTTTATATAAAAATATTAGTTTATATATATTTATTTATAATATATATATATATATATATATATATATAATTGATATACCCACGTAAATATCTATATTTACTTATTTTATATTAATTATTTAAAATTTAATTATAATTTATTTATTGAATATTTTTTATATATTTTTAAAAATTTATTTTAATTATTAGATTTGAATTTTTATTATAATATTTTTTATTTAATTATATAAAGGTTATATTAATATTATTTTATAAAATTTTATTAATAATTATTATTTACTTATTAATTTGTGATTATATAAATTAACTAATTTAATTTTAATTAGTAGAATTTAAATTAAAATTAATTTATTGAATATATTTTTATTTATTTTAATTATAAGATTAAATTAAAAGGGGTAATTTAATTTAAATTTATTTAATAATAATATAAGGGGTAAATTATATTATATAAATTTTTTTTTTAAATAGATCGGGTTTCTATTTAGTTTAGTAGTTAAATTTTAAGGGGTAATTTTAACTAAAAATAAATTTGAAAATGCCATTACGAGGTAAAATTAATAGTATAGGGTTACATTTTTGGGTTCGATCTGGAGGGAGTGCAGAGTTAATTTTATTAATTAATAAAAATTCAATTATCTTATAATCAAACATTAATTTTAATATTTTTTTATAAAGTTTTATTTTGGCTTATAATTTATTAAATTTATATTTTACATGTAAATTTTTGTATGAATAAATAAAATTCTTAAAGAATAAAATTATTATTCGCAGTATTTAACATTATTTATTAAAGAAATTTTGAATTAGTAATAAATTTTAATATGGGATAAATTTGTGCCAGCATCTGCGGTTATACAAATTATATAAATAAATAAAATTAGTTAATAGTTAATTTATAATTTTAAATTTTAATATATTAATTTTAAGGTTAAATTTTAAATTAATAATATTTAATAAAATATTTTTTTTTGAAGCTAATGAAATTTTATAATAAACTAGGATTAGATACCCTATTATTAAAATTAAATAAATTTAAATTAAGGTAGTAATAGATATATTCTTGAAACTTAAAAAATTTGGCGGTGTTTTAGTCTATTTAGAGGAACCTGTTCTGTAATTGATAAACCACGATAAATTTTACTAAATTTTATATAATTTGTATACCGTCGTTATAAGAATATTTTATAAGAAATTAATATTCAAAAAATTTTATTAAATTTTATTTCAGATCAAGGTGCAGTTTATAATTTAGAAGAAATGGGTTACAATAAATTTATTTATATGGATTATTGATTGAAATATTAATATAAAAGTGGATTTAATAGTAATTTAAAATAAATTTTTTAATTGATTATAGCTCTAAAACATGCACATATCGCCCGTCGCTCTTTCTCTTTAAAGAAAGATAAGTCGTAACATAGTAGATGTACTGGAAAGTGTATCTAGAATTCAAATTAGAGCTTGGATAGTAAAGCATTTCATTTACATTGAAAAGTTGTCGTGCAATTCGATTTAATTTGATAGAAAAAATTTGTTTTAAAATATAAGTGGTTTTTAATATTAATAAAAATAATTTTAAATAAAAATGTTTTTGTATATTATCTAAATAAAATAATAAAAACAATAGTATATTAGTATAGTAATAGAATATTGAAATATAATTAATTAATTTAAAAGTAATTTTTAATTGATGTACCTTTTGTATCAGGGTTTATTAAATATATTATAATTATTTTATAAATCTCGAATTTAAGAGAGCTAAAATAATATGAAAGTTATTGTATTAAAAATATTTTTAATATTATTTTAGTAATGAAAAGTTAGTCGTTCTTAAATATATCTAGTTTTTTAAGAATTGAATTTAATTCATTATTAAATTTATATTAATTTAATTTTTAAATTTAATATAATTTAATAAAAAATTTTTTAGGGATGAGCTTAAAAAATTTAATTATAAATTAATTAATGATAATAAAAATATAGGATTATAAATTTCCATTATTAATAAAAATGTTATAATTTATTATATAATATATGTTATTTATTAAATTTTAATTTTTGTATTAAAATATTTATTTAAATTATAAAAATAAAGTAATAATGATAAAATTAGTATTAATTTATATAAAAATAAAAATTATTTATAGATAATAATAAGGAATTCAGCAAATTAAATATTCACCTGTTTATCAAAAACATGTCTTTTTGTTTAAAATATAAAGTCTAACCTGCCCACTGATAATAAATTAAAGGGCCGCGGTATTTTGACTGTGCAAAGGTAGCATAATCATTTGTCTCTTAATTGGAGGCTGGAATGAATGGTTGAATGAAATATTAACTGTCTCATTTTTAAAATTATAATAATTTAGCTTTTAAGTCAAAAGGCTTAAATTTATTTAGAGGACGAGAAGACCCTATAGATCTTTATATTTTATTTATATTTATAAAATAGTAAAATAATTAATAAATTTTAATAAAATATTTTATTGGGGTGATAGGAAAATTTAATTAACTTTTTTTATGTATAAAACATTTATTTATGATTAATTGATCCATTTTTAGTGATTATAAGATTAAGTTACCTTAGGGATAACAGCGTAATTTTTTTAAAGAGTTCATATCGATAAAAAAGATTGCGACCTCGATGTTGAATTAAAGGTTATTTCTAGATGTAGCAGTTTAGAGTTTAGGTCTGTTCGACCTTTGAATCTTTACATGATTTGAGTTCAGACCGGCGTAAGCCAGGTCGGTTTCTATCCTTAATTAATTAAAATATTTTAGTACGAAAGGACCAAATATTTAAATAATATTTTAATTTTTGAATAATATTGTTACTTTGGCAGAATAGTGTATTGAATTTAGAATTCAAAAATGTAATTTAATTACAGGTAATACTTGATATTAAAAATAATTATAATAAATATTATTAGAAGTATATTAATTATTATTTGTGTATTAGTAGGTGTTGCTTTTTTAACTTTGTTAGAACGAAAAGTTTTAGGATATATTCAAATTCGTAAAGGTCCTAATAAAGTTGGATTTTGTGGTATTCCTCAACCTTTTTGTGATGCAATTAAATTATTTACTAAAGAACAAGTTTATCCAATTATATCTAATTATTTAAGATACTATATTTCTCCTATTATTGCTTTATTTTTATCATTATTAATTTGAATAATTTATCCTTATGTAACAAATTTATATTCTTTTAATTTAGGTTTATTATTTTTTTTATGTTGTACAAGTATAGGGGTTTATACAGTTATAGCTTCTGGTTGATCTTCAAATTCTAATTATGCTATATTAGGAGGTTTACGAGCAGTAGCTCAAACAATTTCTTATGAAGTAAGAATAGCATTATTATTATTATCTTATATTTTAATAGTAGGAAGATTTAATTTAATTGATTTTGATTTATATCAACAAAATATTTGATTTATATTTTTTTCTTTTCCTTTAATGTATATATGAATAGCAAGTTCATTAGCTGAAACTAATCGTACTCCATTTGATTTTGCTGAAGGTGAATCAGAGTTAGTTTCTGGATTTAATGTAGAATATAGTGCTGCAGGGTTTGCTTTAATTTTTTTAGCAGAATATGCTAGTATTTTATTTATAAGAATATTATTTTCTGTATTATTTTTAGGTTCAAATTTATTTAGAATTATATTTTTTTTTAAGTTAGTATTTATTTCTTTTTTATTTATTTGAGTTCGAGGAACTTTACCTCGATATCGTTATGATAAATTAATATATTTATGTTGAAAAAGATATTTACCTGTTTCATTAAATTATTTAATATTTTTTATTGGGTTAAAAATTTATATATTAAGATTAATTATTTAATTGTTAGTTAAATAAAATTAGTAGTAAAAATTAATAATAGATTATACTATTATCTTATGCTTTCAAAGCATAAGCTTATATCAAGCTCATTAATTAATAAATTAAAGTATCTCAAATTTTATGAATAATAGGATTAATTAAAAAGTAAAAGAAATATAAAACAGTTAAAATTTGTCCAATTAAGATATAGGGGTCTTCAACAGGTCGTGCTCCAATTCAGGTTAATAAAATTACAATAGATACTATAGATCAAAAAAGTAATTGATTAATAGGATAAAATTGTAATCCTTGGAAATTTCTTATAAAATAAAAAGGTATAATTATTAGAATTGCAATTGATAATACTAATGCAATTACTCCTCCTAATTTGTTAGGAATAGATCGTAAGATAGCATAAGCAAATAAAAAGTATCATTCTGGTTGAATATGAACAGGTGTTACTAAGGGATTAGCTGGAATAAAATTATCAGGATCTCCTAATATATAAGGTGAATTTAATGTAATAAATAATAATGATATTAATATAATAATTATACCAACAATATCCTTAAAAGAAAAATAAGGATGAAATGGGATTTTATCAAAATTTCTATTAATACCTAATGGATTATTAGATCCAGTTTGATGTAAAAATAGTAAATGAATTATTACTATTGCTGCAATAATAAAAGGTAATAAAAAATGAATTGTAAAAAATCGTGTTAATGTTGCATTATCTACTGCAAATCCACCTCATAATCATTGTACAAGTATAGTTCCTAAATATGGAATAGCAGATAATAAATTGGTAATTACTGTTGCTCCTCAAAAGGATATTTGTCCTCATGGTAAAACATATCCTATGAAGGCTGTACCTATTACTAAAAATAAAATAATTACTCCTACTAATCAAGTATGAGTATATAAATATGATCTATAATATAGTCCTCGTCCTGTATGAAGATAAATACAAATAAAAAAGAATCTAGCTCCATTAGCATGTAATGTTCGTAATAATCATCCATAATTTACATCACGACAAATATGAATAACTCTATTAAAAGCTAAATCAATATTAGCTGTATAATGTATTGCTAAAAATAGACCAGTTAAAATTTGAATTATTAAACATAGTCCTAGTAAAGATCCAAAATTTCATCAAAGTGAAATATTAGAAGGTGCAGGTAAATCAATTAATGCATTATTTGCAATTTTAAATAATGGATGTTTAATACGTAATGGTTGATTCATTAGTATGATTGTCGTAAAGGTCCATAATTAATATTAGTAATTTTTACTACAATAATTAAAGTTAAAAATAAATAAATAATTATTAATATTGTTAAATTTATAGTTGGATTATTATATAATTTAATTAAATTATTTTCATTTTCTAAATTAGAAATTAAATTAAAATTAATAGTTTCAATATTAGATATTAATCATATAAATTTATCATTAAAAATTAAAATAATTGATAAAAATGTACTAATAATTAGTATTATTAATATATATAGTATATTAAATGAAAATAATTCATTTCTTGCTAATCTTGTTACATATAAAAATAATACTAATATTCCTCCCAGTATAATTAAAAATAATACATATCTAAATCAGTAAGTAAATGATATAAATCCACATAGTAATCTAATAAAAATAGTTTGAATTAATAAATTTAAACCTATTGCTAATGGATGTTTAGTTTGAATAAAATTTAATGAAAATAAAATTCTAATTATAGTAATAAATTGGTTAATACAGAGAATAGTTTAATTAAAATAATAATTTTGGAGATTATAGATAAAATAAATATTTTTTCTCTGAAGTTTTAAAAAATTAAATTTTATTTTAGGTTTACAAAACCAATGTTTTTATTAAACTATTAAAACTAATGTTTAATTTTATTAATTTATTATTATCTATTTTAATATTTATTTCAGGTATTATTGTTTATGTATTAAAACGTAAACATTTATTATCAGTTTTATTAAGTTTAGAATTTATTGTTTTAAGATTATTTTATTTATTATTTTTAATATATATAAGTTATAATTATGAATATTATTTTACTATAATTTTTTTAGTTTTTAGAGTATGTGAAGGAGCTTTAGGATTATCAATTTTAGTGATAATAATTCGTACACATGGTAATGATTATTTTCAGTCTTTTAATATTTTAGAATGTTAAAATTTTTATTTATAATATTATTATTGATTCCTATAAGTTTTATTAATAATATATATTGATTGGTTCAATTATATTTATTTTTAATAAGATTTTTATTTATATTTTTAATTGTTAATTCATATATATTTATAAATTTATCTTATTTTATAGGAATAGATTTATTATCATATGGATTGATTTTATTAAGATTATGGATTTGTACTTTGATATTAACTGCTAGAGAATCTATTAATCGATTTGATTATAGAAAAAATTTTTTTATAATTAATTTATTATTTTTATTAATTATATTATATTTAACTTTTAGATCAATAAATTTATTTTATTTTTATTTATTTTTTGAAGGAAGTTTAATTCCTACTTTATTTTTAATTATTGGATGAGGTTATCAACCTGAACGTTTACAAGCAGGAATTTATTTATTATTTTATACTTTACTAGCTTCTTTACCTATATTAGTTGGTATTTTTTATATCTATAATAATAATAATAGTTTATTATTTTTATTATTAGATAAAAATTATAATTATTTATTTTTATATTTATCTTTATTATTAGCTTTTTTAGTAAAAATACCTATATTTTTAGTTCATTTATGATTACCAAAAGCTCATGTAGAAGCTCCTATTGCAGGTTCAATAATTTTAGCTGGTATTATATTAAAATTAGGAGGTTATGGAATATTACGTGTTTTTAATTTAATTATAAATATTGGATTAAAATTTAATTATTATTGATTAATTTTAAGTTTATTTGGAGGATTTTTAGTTAGATTATTATGTTTACGTCAAGTAGATTTAAAATCTTTAATTGCATATTCATCAGTTTCTCATATAAGAATAGTAATTAGAGGAATTATGACTTTAAATTATTGAGGATTTAGAGGTTCATATACTTTAATAATTGCTCATGGATTATGTTCTTCAGGTTTGTTTTGTTTAGCTAATATAAGTTATGAACGAACAGGTAGACGAAGTTTATTTATTAATAAGGGTATAATAAATTTTATACCTAGAATATGTTTATGATGATTTTTATTAAGTTCTTCTAATATAGCTGCACCTCCTTCATTAAATTTATTAGGTGAAATTAGTTTATTAAATAGAATTATTAGTTGGTCTTGATTATCAATAATTTGATTAAGATTATTATCATTTTTTAGTGCTGCTTATACTTTATATTTATATTCATATAGACAACATGGTGATTTATATTCAGGATTATATAGAAGTTCAAATGGAACTTTACGAGAATATTTACTATTAATATTACATTGAATTCCTTTAAATATTTTAATTATAAAAAGAGAATTATGTATATTATGATTATATTTAAATAGTTTAATAAAAATATTGATTTGTGGTGTCAAAGATATGATTTATTCATTTTAAATAATTTATTTATCTATTTGTATTATTTTTTCTATTATATTATTATTAATTTCAATTATATTATTTATTTTTAGAATAAATTTTATATTTACTGATTTAGTAATATTTATTGAATGAGAATTATTAAGTTTAAATTCTATAAGATTAATTATATCTATTTTATTAGATTGAATATCTTTATTATTTATAAGATTTGTGTTATTTATTTCATCAATAGTGATTTATTATAGAGATGAATATATACATGGTGATGAAAATTTAAATCGTTTTATTATATTAGTTTTAATATTTGTTTTATCAATAATATTTTTAATTATTTCTCCTAATTTAATTAGAATTTTATTAGGATGGGATGGGTTAGGATTAGTATCCTATTGTTTAGTAATTTATTATCAAAATGTAAAGTCTTATAATGCTGGTATATTAACAGCATTATCAAATCGGATTGGTGATGTAGCTTTATTAATAGCAATTGCTTGAATATTAAATTATGGGTCATGAAATTATATTTTTTATTTAGAGAGAATAAATAAAGATTTTGAAATAAAATTTATTTCTTATATAGTTGTATTAGCTGCTATAACTAAAAGAGCTCAAATTCCGTTTTCTTCATGATTGCCAGCTGCTATAGCAGCTCCAACTCCTGTATCTGCTTTAGTTCATTCATCTACTTTAGTAACAGCAGGAGTTTATTTATTAATTCGTTTTAATAATTTATTTATTAATACTTATTTATCTAAATTATTATTATTTATATCAGTATTAACTATATTTATAGCTGGTTTAGGTGCTAATTTTGAGTTTGATTTAAAAAAAATTATTGCATTATCTACTCTTAGTCAATTAGGTTTAATAATAAGAATTTTATCTATAGGTTATCCTAAAATAGCTTTTTTTCATTTATTAACTCATGCATTATTTAAAGCATTATTATTTATATGTGCTGGTTCTATTATTCATAATATAAAAAATAATCAAGATATTCGTTCTATGGGAAGTTTATTTTATTGTATACCATTAACTATTTCTTGTATAAATGTAGCTAATTTAGCTTTATGTGGTATACCTTTTTTAGCAGGTTTTTATTCTAAGGATTTAATTTTAGAATTATCATCATTATCAATTTTTAATATAATAATATTTATTTTATATTTTTTATCAACAGGTTTAACTGTTTGTTATACTTTCCGTTTAATTTATTTTACGATAAGAGGTGATTTTAATTTTAATAGATTAAATTCAGTTAATGATGAATATTGAGTTATATTAAAGGGTATATTAGGTTTATTATTTTTAGCAATTATTGGAGGTTCTATATTAAGATGATTAATTTTAAATACTCCTATTATAATTTGTTTACCATTTGAATTAAAAATTTTAGCATTATTAGTAAGAATTTTAGGGGCTTATTTAGGTTATGAATTATTTAAGTATAAAATTAGATGAAACTTATATTTTTTAAATAATTATAAAATTTTAAATTTTGTAGGTAGAATATGATATATACCTTATATTAGAACTATTGGTATTAATTACAATTTTTTAAAAATTGGTTATAAAATTGTAAAAAGAATTGATCAAGGATGAAATGAATATTTAGGAGGTCAATCTTTATATAATTGAATAGTAAATAATAGTAAATTAATATATTTTATTTATAAAAACGATTTAAAAATTCATTTAAGAATATTTGTATTATGAATTTTAATTATTGTTTTATTTATTTATTATTTAAATAGCTTATATTAAGAGCGTAACATTGAAGCTGTTAAGGAGATAATTTTATCTTTAAATATTTAAAAAAAAATAAAATTTTTATTTTTACATTGAAAATGTAATGTTTTTATTAAACTATATAAATAGAAATATTAATGGAATTAAACCACTAAAGATAAAAGTTAGCAGCTTTTTCTTGATCAACATATTTCTTTAATTGGAATTAAAAATTCAATTATATCATTAACAGTGATAGGCCTCTATTTTGGCTTCAATTAAAAGTAAGGATATAGATATATCTAAAGTTAGGTCGAAACTAATTGCAATTTATCGCTTCATACTTAATAAGATAAATTGATAAAATCAATACTTTTTAGATGCAACCTAAATGTTATAATTAACTATTATCCTAATTAATTCAATTTAAAGCTCCTTGATTTCATTCATGGTATAATCCAATTAATAAAATTATAATAAAAAATAATGAAATATAAGTTCATATTAATAAATTTGAAAAATTAAAAATAATAATAATTGGTAGTAATAGAGCAATTTCTACATCAAAAATTAAAAAAATAATAGCAATTAAAAAAAAATGTAATGAAAATGACATTCGAGCAGAAGATTTTGGGTCAAATCCACACTCAAAAGGTGAATTTTTTTCTCGGTCAAAAAAAGTTTTTTTAGATAAAATTGAACCTAAAAATATTACAATGAATGAAATTATTATAATAATAATTCTTATAATTAATATACTATAAATTATTTATACTAAAATTATTTAGTCCTTTTGATTGGAAGTCAAATATACTTATATACTATATAAATTAACTACCTCATCAATAAATTGTAATATAAAGAAATAATCACACTACATCAACAAAATGTCAATATCATGCGGCGGCTTCAAATCCAAAATGATGGTTATTTGAAAAATGATAATTAATATGACGAATTAAACAAATTAATAAGAATGTAGTTCCAATTAATACATGTAATCCATGGAATCCTGTAGCTATAAAAAATGTTGATCCATAAATAGAATCAGCAATTGTAAATGGAGATTCAATATATTCGAATCCTTGAAGAATTGAAAAGTAAATACCTAAAATTACTGTAAGGAGTAATCCTTGAGATGTTTGTGTATAATTTCCTCTTATTAATCTGTGATGAGCTCATGTAATTGTAATACCTGATGATAATAGAATAACAGTATTTAATAAAGGAATTTCTAAGGGATTAAAAGGATTAATTCCTATAGGTGGTCATGTTTGACCAATTTCAATAGATGGGGCTAAACTTCTATGAAAAAAAGCTCAAAAAAATCTAACAAAAAAGAATACTTCAGATAAAATAAAAAGAATTATTCCTCATCGTAATCCTAAGGTTACTGATAAAGTATGTAGACCTTGATATGTACCTTCTCGAGTTACATCACGTCATCATTGATATATTGTTAATAAAGTAATAATATTACCTAAAATTAATAGAGAATTATCATATTGATGGAATCATTTTACGATTCCAGTAGTTGTAATTAAAGCTCCTAAAGCTCCTGTTAATGGTCATGGTCTATAATCTACTAAATGATACGGATGATTTGAATGAGTTGACATTAATTTACTTCTCTAGAATATAAAGTTCTTAAAACAGCAAATACATAAGATTGAATAATGGCAACTGCTGATTCTAAAGTTAATAAAGCAATTTGAACTAATAATAAAAAATTAATTAATAATAAACTTATTGAAGGTCCAGTTGAACCTAATAATGTTAAAAGTAAATGTCCTGCAATTATATTAGCAGCCAATCGTACTGCTAATGTTCCAGGTCGAATAAAATTACTAATTGTTTCAATACATACTATAAAAGGTATTAAAATTCTTGGTGTACCTTGGGGTACTAAATGAGCAAATATATGATTAGTATGATTAATTCAACCAAATAATATAAATCTTAATCATAATGGTAAAGCTAAGGCTAAAGTTATTGCTATATGACTTGAACTAGTAAAAATATATGGAAATAATCCTATAAAATTATTAAATATAATAAATGAAAAAATTCTAATAAAAATAAAAGTTCTACCTGGATGACCTGTTACTCCTAATAATGTTTTAAATTCATTATGTAAAGTAGTTAAAATTTTATTTCATAAAAAAGAGAATCGATTAGGGATTAATCAATATATATAAGGTAATATAATAATTCCTAGTATAGATCTAGTTCAATTTAAAGATAAATTTAAGATATTTGTTGAAGGATCGAATATACTAAATAAATTTGTTATCATTTTCAATTTAAAGATTTTTTTAAAAAAATATTTTTTTCAGATATAGGAGATGAATAAATAAAAATGTAATAATTAATAATTGTAAATATAATTAATAGAATAATAAAATAAATAAATAAAAATCATCAATTTAAAGGTCTTATTTGTGGAATCAAAAAGTACTAAATATTAGTAATTTTAATTTGACATATTAATGTTATTAATTTAACTAACTTTTTTCATTAGAAGTAATTGTTAATTTACTATAAAATGGTTTAAGAGACCAGTACTTACTTTCAGTCATCTAATGATGATTTATTTAATTTAATTCAGTTAATAAAAAATTTTATAGGAATACTTTCAATAACAATTGGTATAAATCTATGATTTGCCCCACAAATTTCAGAACATTGACCAAAAAATACACCTGGTCGATTAATAAAAAAGTTAGTTTGATTTAATCGTCCAGGAGTAGCATCAATTTTTACACCTAAAACTGGAACTGTTCAAGAATGTAAGACATCTGCAGCTGTTACTAATACTCGAATTTGAGTATTTATAGGTAATACTGTACGATTATCAACATCTAATAATCGGAATCTATTTATGCTTAATTCATTAGTTGGAATTATATATGAGTCAAATTCTACATTTATAAAATCAGAATATTCATAACTTCAATATCATTGATGTCCAATTCTTTTTAATGTAATTGAAGGATTATCAATTTCATCTAATAAATATAATAATCGTAATGAAGGTAATGCAATAAAAATTAAAGTAATTGCTGGTAAAATAGTTCAAATTAATTCAATAGTTTGACCTTCTAATAAAAATCGATTTGTAAATTTATTAAAAAATAAAGTAATTATTAAATATCCTACTAAAATAGTAATTATTGTTAAAATTAATAATGTATGATCATGAAAAAAAATTAGTTGTTCTATTAAAGGTGAAGCTCTATTTTGAAAGGAAAATTTAGATCATGTTGCCATTAATTCTAACAAAAGAATAATCTTTATATATAACGCTTAAAGTTATTGCACTAATCTGCCATATTAGAAATTTGTTAAAATAGGTAATTCAGAATAACTATGTTCAGCAGGTGGATAATTTTGTAATCATTCAATTGAAGTTGGTAATTGAATAGAAAATAAAATTGGTCGTTTTGAAACTAATCTTTCTCATAAGATAAAGAAAAAATATAGTACAGCTATAAAAGAAATTAATGATCCAATAGAAGAAATTACATTTCATGTAGTATATGCATCTGGATAATCTGAATAACGTCGTGGCATACCAGCTAATCCTAGAAAATGTTGAGGGAAAAATGTTAAATTAACTCCAATAAATATTGTAGTAAATTGAATTTTTAATCAAAAAGGATTTATAGTTAATCCTGTAAATAATGGGAATCAATGAACAAAACCAGCTATAATAGCAAATACAGCTCCTATAGATAATACATAATGAAAATGAGCTACTACATAGTAAGTATCATGTAAAATAATATCAATTGAGGAATTAGCTAAAACTACTCCAGTTAAACCTCCAACAGTAAATAAAAATACAAATCCTAATCTTCATAATAAAGCTGGACTATATGTAAATTGAGTACCGTGTAAAGTAGCAAGTCAACTAAATACCTTAATTCCTGTAGGTACTGCAATAATTATTGTAGCTGAAGTAAAATATGCTCGAGTATCAACATCTATTCCAACAGTAAATATATGATGAGCTCATACAATAAATCCTAATAATCCAATAGCTAATATTGCATAAATTATTCCTAATGATCCAAAGGTTTCCTTTTTACCTCTTTCTTGAGCAATAATATGACTAATTATACCAAATCCTGGTAAAATTAAAATATATACTTCTGGATGACCAAAAAATCAAAATAAATGTTGATATAAAATTGGATCACCTCCACCTGCAGGATCAAAAAATGATGTATTTAAATTACGATCTGTTAATAATATAGTAATTGCACCAGCTAAAACAGGCAGTGATAACAAAAGTAATAAAGCAGTAATAACTACAGATCAAACAAATAAGGGTATTCGATCTAAAGTTATATAATTTAATCGTATATTAATAACTGTAGTAATAAAATTAACAGCTCCTAGAATAGAGGAGATACCAGCTAAATGTAAACTAAAAATGGCCAGATCAACAGAAGCTCCTGCATGAGCAATTCTAGATGAGAGTGGTGGGTACACAGTTCAACCTGTACCAGCTCCTCTTTCGACTATAGAGGAAGATAGTAACAAAGTTAAAGAGGGGGGAAGTATTCAGAAACTTATATTATTTATACGTGGGAAAGCTATATCAGGGGCTGCTAATATTAATGGAACTAATCAATTACCAAAACCTCCAATAACAATTGGTATTACTATGAAAAAAATTATAATAAAAGCGTGAGCTGTAACAATTACATTATAAATTTGATCATCACCAATTAAAGATCCTGGTTGACCTAATTCAGCTCGAATTAATAAACTTAAACTTGTACCTACTAATCCTGATCAAATACCAAAAATAAAATATAGAGTACCAATATCCTTATGGTTAGTTGAAAATAATCATTGTCGCAATACAACAATGGTAAAATGGCTGAAGATTAGGCGATAAATTGTAAATTTATTAATGGGAATAAATCTCTTTTACCAATAAGGCTTAAAAAATTTATTTTAATTATAGCTTTGAAGGCTATTAGTTTTAATTAACTTAAAACCTTAGCCTTATATTCAATTATGATATTAAATTGCAAATTTAAAGGTGAATTTTTAATTCTTAGGCTTAAAAGATAGAATAAACAATTATACATAAAAATAAGCCAAATAAACTAAAAAAATTTAAAATAAATGAGTAATTTAAATTATAATTAACTGATTTGTTTCATTTCAAAATAGTGTAGTTAATTATAAATGCTGAATAAGTTACTCGTAAGTAGTAAAATAGTGTAATTAAAGTTATGCATACTATAAAAGTAATTAAAAATATGTTATTTAAATTTTGAATAATAATTCATTTTGGAAAAAAACCTGTAAAAGGTGGTAAACCTCCAATAGATAGAAAGTTACAAAAAATTATAAACTTTAAAATAGGGGATATATTTATTAAATTGAATGCTTGATTAATATAAAAAATATTTAATTTTATGAATAACAAAATAATAGAAATTCTAATAAAACAGTAAATTAAAAAATAACAAAACCAATAATAATTAGAAATTAAAAATCTACTTAGTATTCATCCTATATGATTAATTGATGAATATGCTATAATTTTACGTAAACTAATTTGATTTAAACCTCCAATTGACCCAATAAAAATTGAAATCAAAATAATGGAATTTAATATAAAAAATGAAATACAATACGATAATAATACTATAGGTGCTAATTTTTGTCATGTTATTAAAATAATACCTATTAATCAATTTATTCCTTCAATTACTTCAGGGAATCAAAAATGGAATGGGGCTACTCCTATTTTTATTAGTAATGAAGAATTTAATAATAAATTAAATAAGTTTATATTAATAAAATTAAATATTAAAATATTATCAGATATAGATATAATAACGATAGAAAATAATAAAACTGATGAAGCTAGTGCTTGAACTAAAAAATATTTTAGTGCTGCTTCTCTAGATATAGAATTTTTTAAATTATTCATTAAGGGGATAAATGATAATAAATTAATTTCTAAACCTATTCAAGCTCCTAACCAGTTATTTGAGGAAATTCTTATAATAGTACCAATAATTAAGGTTCTTAAAAATACATATGAAGATAGAGATTTATCAATAAAAAGAAAAGGGGTTGTACCTTTATAAATTGGGTATGAGCCCAATAGCTTATTTAGCTTATCTTTTTAATACATTTTAGTATACGATGTACAAAAGTTTTTGATACTTTCAGAAATAGTTTAATTCTATTAAATGTAAATTTATTTATTATAAGCATAAAATTTAACGGTACAATTAATTAATTTATTGATTAATTGTTATTAAATTTATAGCTAATGAAGGTATAAATATACATGATTTACTCTATCAAAGTAATCCTTTTTTCAGGCACTTCATT